GAGATTCAAGATCAAAAAACAAATAAAAAAGAAAAAAAGGGTTCAGTAATCCCCCTCTGAAAAAACAAACAATTAGTAATAAAATGTGGATGAATAATATTTTCATCGATTTTGGATCGGATTTGGCGGCATGGCCAAGCGGTAAGGCAGGGGACTGCAAATCCTTTATCCCCAGTTCAAATCTGGGTGTCGCCTGATCAACAAAATACTTAGAATTTCTTATTCTACTGATAGAATAGAACTCGACAAATTCTTGCCCTGCATAAGCAAAGGCAAAGGACGGAGCTTGTCGATACTTGATTTATAGAATACATAGTTCTATAAAAGACTGTAAGTTGTTTTCTCAAAATCTGGTTCTGTTTGGGTTCTGGGTAGCGGCCCAAACAGATATACCAATAGGGATGAGGTAAGGCTTACTTATTAATTCCAGAACTACGAAAGTAAGAGGTCAGAAATCTTGGTATCCAAAGGTTCCTAAAGGACATTCCATTTTTGCTCCTAGGATTGAAGAAAAGATTATACGAAAGACTATCAAGACTTCCTAATTATCTTACACTACCTACACTAACGTAGGGTCTACTGACTCTGTCTGGAATTAGATTGGATAGACTGATGGGAAATCAATTTAGGAGTTGTGGAAAGGACTGAAGATACTTTGTATCCATACTTACGAGAGACTCCGAGTACTCAAACATTCAATCAGGATGGTTGGTCGGCTCTTATCTTATAGAATAACAGAGTCAAAGTAAAAAAAAAAAAAAAGATTTCTTTGGTCGTGTAAGGAGATTACAAAAAAAATGTATGTAATAATGGTAGTGATGTCTCCCCATTCTTTCACAGAAAGAAAGACAGTAAGGCTTAGATCAAATAGGAAATGTAGGTATCCAATAGATAGTTATCTATCTTGATGGTATATTTTTTTTTTTTTTTGCTTATGAAAGAAAGGTAACAAAACAAACAATAGGTCTTACTATTCCCACATGTTCCATTAGGAGCATTCCTTTGCAATTTGCAAGGAAAAGGTGTGTGTATCATATTTTTACTTAATACTTCCCAATTCTACCAGAAATCCTATAAAGAATCTGTTACGAGTGGATTCATTGAATTGGTTCATCAATAGCCTTAAGTCAGAATCCTATTTTGACTCTGCGCCATTGATTCTACTATGATTATTGATCAATAATGGAATAATTCCTTCATAGAAATAGGAGATATAATTCACATGGATATAGTAAGTCTCGCTTGGGCTGCTTTAATGGTAGTCTTTACATTTTCCCTTTCACTCGTAGTATGGGGAAGGAGTGGACTCTAGGTATATTAATAATTGATTGAGTAATCGATTGAGTAATCGATTGAGTAATCGAATTGTATCAATTGTTTAATTGATCGTTTTGCATTGATCGTTTTTCGAAGCTTTATTTTTAAAAAGCTTGTCTCTCTTTCAAAATTATACTGGAAAGACAATAATGAATAATAACCATTCGATCAAACAACGAATGATTACTATAGTTTAGTTGTATTTCAAAACTCAAATCTACGCATGATAGGAAATTTTTTCCAACCGAATTCCTCCTAAATATTCTGTTTGGATAAACCTCTCAATTTCTTACCAGAATTATGGATATTACAATGAGAAAAAACCAATCCCTAGTTTTTTCTTTATTTGTTTCTCTCTTTCTTTATTTTCACTGTTCTAAGAACAAATCGTTCTGCTATTAGATTACGACGATACTTACTTTCTACTGGAAGTGACTAGTGGTTGTCCAAAGAGGTTCTACACATAATAAAATTAGATCTTTCTTCCGCTGAGTGATCCACCACATATCATACATTTAACATTTTAGACTCCTAGAGATTTTTTTATGCTTTTTTGACTCATCTCATGTCATGTTTAAGCATGAAAAATGGTCCGAGTCCCCTTTACTAATCTACTTCCTTTCAAAATCTGAAGAAGTTACCATAGAACTTCGTAAATGATCTGTTAATGGCTCAATCAATGACTTCTTGGGATGGGAAATCAAAAAAATTCCTTGGTTTTGTTTTCTTTTGCTATAGTATAGGAATATACTATTCTTCCTCTATTGATTCTTTTGATGGATCCCGGAACCTATATATAAAATTATAAGAAACCTAGGAATTAGAAGAATTGGCCTTCGATTATTTTGGGTTGATCGAAATCGAGTGGATGTAGCGAAAAAAAGAAATAGAATTAGACTGCTATTTCGATGTACTAGTCTACTATTTAGATTAGATGTACATCTAATACATCATATACATACATATTGTAAATTGATCTATATAAACCCTCCATTTAGATAAAGTCTATATCTGTATACAATACAACTTTATATGATAATATCATTGTATACAATATTAGATAATATAAAATACTCTAAAGTGTGGTAGAAAGGACTATATATAGTCCTTTCTACCACACTTTATGATTCCAACCAGATCATTTCATTTAAGACTTGGAATTTTCTTTTAATCCCTTTCTTTCATTTCTTCAATCATTGAAAAAAGGATTGATAAGAACTAATAATTCAGATTCAAATTAATCATTTTGACTGACTGTTTTTACGTAGATAATAAGTAAAAAAGCAGTAGGAACTAGAATGAACAGTGCAGTAGCAATAAATGCGAGAATATTGACTTCCATAATTTCATTATTTATTTATTTTTTTCTTCGCAATAACTCGGGATGTAATCCCATAGAGATGAGAAATTTAACTCCTGTAAATTCATTGGGATGAATTGATCCTGATGATACTGAATAGGATCAATATTATGAATAACAATATCTGATCTATCAAATCGATTCATCGTCGAGAATTGAATAGTATAACATGGGAAGATCCTTTATCCATACTAATTACGAAATGGGATTTTTTATTGGATCAGGAATCCCATTGGATTTTTCATCCTCTTCCACTTCTTCTTTTCTATAACCTACTGTCTTCCTTATCTTATACAACTCTCCTTCCTGTGTATTATACTTACAATTATGAGGTATTATATGACCGGTATTCTATGGGTCACACACAGACCCAAACGAGGTGAGATGGAAAAAAAGGGATTAAATAAAAAAGATCAAATATTCCAACAAATTTACTGAAAAGGGTCCTTGCTCGGTCTTTTCTTTTATTTTATTAGTATCCTCTTTCTTGTATTTATTTGTACTGGAATGCATACATCAAAAATGATGTCTACAATTTGAATGAGAATGAGATAGATTGTTTACAATTAGTCATTGAGGATACACAAACAAAGTCAGAACTAGAAAAGGTGTGGTTTAACCTGAAAAGTACTCTGTCGGGGTAATTATGTTAAGTTCATTGTCCATCGTACAATAAACGAATACCATTTTTGTATGTACTCCCGGTAAAATAGGATCACTCTACTCCATTTCATTGATCAAGAACAATCGAAAAAGAAAGTAAGACGAGGATGGTATCTCTAAAAATACTGAATATAGTAATACCACCAATTGTACTAATGTACATATGATATGTCTCTCCTTTATCAATCGGGAGTAGTGGAAAGATTTTAAATTCCCGTATCCATATTTGTGTGATGATAAATGCGAAATAAAAAACAAAAGAAATAAGGATCCCCACTGGGGATTAGATCTTGCTTCCTGTCCCCCTTTTCCGTGAAAAGAGAGAGATAAATTGATAAATTCACCGGATCCTAGTTCGGGACTGACGGGGCTCGAACCCGCAGCTTCCGCCTTGACAGGGCGGTGCTCTGACCAATTGAACTACAATCCCAGCGAGGTGTATGGCATACATATTCTTAATGTAATCATAAGAACATTCTAGTCCTAGTCGTCGTATTGTAAGAAAGACAGGAATGATATACTGATATCATATCCACATATAATATGGGCTATAGTGAGAGTGACACGGATTACTAGTAACCAATAATTATTTTACGGCCAAAAGTGGATAATCAATCAGAAAAAAGAACTAAACTTTTTTGTTTGCTTTTCATGATACTTTACTTAATTAAGTAAAGTATCATGAATTAGATCCTTAGAAAGATCAGAAAGAGAAAAATAGGGATAGAGAAAAAAAATTGATCCTTTCTCTTTATTTCTACGGATTAGGCATTTCCATTTATGGAAGACAAATTGGTTATATCATATTCATGGAGCGGTGAATTATTGGGCCGAGCTGGATTTGAACCAGCGTAGACATATTGCCAACGAATTTACAGTCCGTCCCCATTAACCACTCGGGCATCGACCCAGGAAGAATTCATTCTAGGCTTATCGATAATCTATGATCAACTTCCTTTCATAGTACCCTACCCCCAGGGGAAGTCGAATCCCCGCTGCCTCCTTGAAAGAGAGATGTCCTGAACCACTAGACGATAGGGGCATATACGCCCGACCATCATCATACTATATAGTATGAGCAGTTTTTTGGAATTGTCAATATAGTCTAATGGTATGACTAGATCCAAAAAATCTTTCCTACTTTCTTTTATGTTATGATTTTTTAGAATTTTTTTTTTTCAAAAATTCAAAATAATAATCTTATTTTGGAGTAAATCCAATTTATTGTTCCTGAATGAACTCCTATGCATATACGTATATATTATGTACATATAGTACATATATACATATATGCAGTAGACTCATAATGAAAAAAAAATGGCTAATTCATGAATTGAATAAAACGGCCCTTTTAACTCAGTGGTAGAGTAACGCCATGGTAAGGCGTAAGTCATCGGTTCAAATCTGATAAAGGGCTTTTTTTTCCACTAAACTCAAGTTTTAGCCTTCGTTTTTCAGCGGAAAATATCTCTATTATTTTTTCTAAAAAGAAAAGGATAACCACCATTATAACGAATTCTTATTATTCTGACTTTAAGTTAGGAAGTTGAACATTTATTGATTAGCAAAATGACTAATTGCACGTATTAGGAGTAGTCCACCTGTAGTGACATAGTAGTCCTCCTCATGTCTCATTATTCACAAATTTTTTGTCCTGGGA